CCACCCATCAAGGCTACCGTTAACCATTGGTCGTTGAGACGTATTCTCAAAAGACCTATATCTACCGCTGTGGCAATAGGGGCGTGGTTTGGTAATACGCCAATTTGTCCACTATTAGTAGATAAAATGATTTCTTTCACTTCTGAATCTAAAATCATTCGATTAGGGGTCAGTACACAAAGATTTAAGGTCATTTCTTCAATTTGCTCTCCCCTTCTAAGTTCATAGCTTTCGCGGTAGCTTCGTCGATGTTACCTACCAAATAAAAGGCCTGCTCGGGAAGACTGTCTAATTCTCCAGAAAGGATCAATTGAAACCCCCTAATTGTTTCGGCGAGACCAACATATTTCCCTGGAGAACCGGTAAAGACTTCTGCCACGAAGAAGGGTTGTGATAAGAAGCGTTCAATTTTTCGTGCTCTTGCTACAGTTAAACGATCTTCTTCGGATAATTCGTCCAACCCCAGGATAGCTATAATGTCCTGAAGTTCTTTGTAACGTTGTAAAGTTTCCTTAACTCTTTGCGCAGTTTCATAATGTTCCTCGCCAACGATCCGAGGTTGTAACATAGTTGACGTTGAATCTAAAGGATCGACTGCTGGATAAATACCTTTGGCAGCTAATCCTCTTGATAGTATAGTACGGTAGTAGCATCTAAATGTGCAAATGTCGTGGCAGGAGCAGGGTCGGTCAAATCATCTGCAGGTACATAAACTGCTTGGATCGAAGTTATAGACCCTTCTTTGGTGGAAGTAATTCTTTCTTGTAAAGAACCCATTTCGGTACTAAGGGTGGGTTGATAACCCACTGCAGAAGGCATTCTCCCTAATAAGGCAGATACTTCTGATCCCGCTTGAACGAAACGAAAGATATTGTCGATGAATAAAAGCACGTCTTGTTCATTAATATCCCGGAAATATTCTGCCATGGTTAGTGCAGTCAAACCTACTCTCATACGAGCTCCTGGCGGTTCATTCATTTGACCATAGACTAGAGCTACTTTTGATTCTGCAATATTTTTTTCATTAATTACCCCAGATTCTTTCATTTCCATGTAGAGATCATTTCCTTCACGAGTACGTTCACCTACTCCACCAAATACGGATACGCCTCCATGAGCTTTGGCAATGTTGTTGATCAATTCCATGATAAGTACTGTTTTACCCACGCCGGCTCCCCCAAATAGTCCAATTTTTCCTCCACGGCGATACGGAGCTAAAAGATCCACCACTTTAATCCCTGTTTCAAAGATTGATAATTTCGTATCTAACTGTATAAAAGCAGGCGCAGATCTATGAATAGGCGATGTTGTACGAGTATCTACAGGACCTAAATTATCAACAGGTTCTCCAAGAACATTGAAAATTCGCCCGAGAGTAGCTCCGCCGACTGGAACACTTAGAGCAGCTCCTGTATCAATCACTTCCATTCCTCTCGTCAGACCATCTGTAGCACTCATAGCTACAGCTCTAACTCGATTATTTCCTAATAATTGTTGTACCTCACAAGTCACATTAATTTGCTGACCGGCGGTATCTCGACCTTTAACTACCAAAGCGTTATAAATATTAGGCATCTTGCCCCGGGGGAAAACAACATCCAGTACTGGGCCAATAATTTGAGCGATACGCCCTAGGTTTTTTTCTTCAAGTGTGGAAACCGTAGAACCAGAAGGATTCGGATTGATTTTCATAATATAATAAAGTGAAATATGTCGAAATTTTTTTGATTGGAAGAGTATGCTACATAGTACCGAATTGGAAATAAATGTCCGATAGCAGCTTGATTGATTAATTCAATACGAACTAAATGGGAATTAGCACTCGATTTAGTTGGTACCACCCAACCGAATAAAATGCAATCGTTTACTCATTAAATTTAAATGAGTAAATTTTCAAGTTCAATCTATTCTTTTTTCAAAAGATCAGATGAATAAGAATTGTGAGTAAGTGAAGTGTGTTTCATTTCTCTATCATTATATTATACAAAATACCATCTATACTCGATTAGATGAAATCTATGAAATTCGAACTCGTGATTCATTATTACGATCTCATTGACTGTTGTTCCTTATTTTCTTTTCTATATATCTATATATATAGTTTAGTTAGTGTCTATTTTTGTTTTATTCCCCTTCTCTTTCATGGATGAATTATCCCTATTTTCACATCTAGGATTTACATATACAACACATATCACTGTCAAGGGGGAATTTTTCTTAGTATTTCTTATTTTTAGATTCAAAATAGAAAGTGCCCAAATTCAATTAGGAACTTGAAAAAAAAGATTGGGTTGCGCCATATATATCAAAGAGTATACAATAATGATGTATTTGATGAATCAAATGCATGGTCTAATAAGGAACTTAATTCATTGATAATATTATTTGAATATTTTTTGAAAGATTTTTGTCAAAGTTTTCATTCACGCCTAATCTATATCGAGTAGACCTTGTTTTGTTGTTGTAAGAATTCTTAATTCATGAGTTGTAGGGAGGGACT